GGAAACACAGCTTGCGGAACTTCAATCTCCACGGGCTTATTAGCTAAATGACAATTGGCACATACAATGCGCCCAGTTGTTTCTCGTGGATTTTCATAAGCCTGTTGCGCAAAAATAGGATATGCATTTGAAATAGATACTCTGCTTAGTACATATATGATGATCGATACATAAACATAAATGGATCGAGTCATTTGTTTTTTGACCCAATAAAAAGGATTTCTATTTTGCATGTCCAATTAGATATTCTATAAATTATACAATAAATTAGATAGAAAACTAGTCTAGTTTTCTATAAAGAATCTGTTGTCTTTGTACTGACATAGTACTTAAATATTTTTTGAGAATGTAGGACTAATACCTTGAACAGGTAAAAATAGAAAAAAGTCATTTCAAAATGATTAGAAAAAAGAATTATTGTTGAATTGATATAAGAAGATGAAATTCATTTTTCATTCATTCATTGAATGATAAATTACTACAAGCGAAGGAGATACACGATTTAAATAATGGAAGATCCAACATTTCACAATTGTATCTAAAATAACTGGAAAAGTAGAAACAAGACCAGATATAATCTGGTCCTTATGTGTCAACCCAAAATCATTGTAGACTGAACCAATCAGGAGTTCCCAACCATGAGTTGAATGAAATCCAATTCCTAAATCAGTAACTAAAAGAATTGAGAAAGCTTTTATTGTATCACTTAAGTTATAAAAGAATTCCTGACTCCAAGAATTAAGAATAATAAGTTCCTCATTACCCAGAATAAAATAACCACTTAAAATACTGAAACAGAGTAGATTTGTTGACAAATTCAAAAGGAGATGAAGATTATATTCATTGTATGTATTAACTAATTCTATCGTTTCCTTGTGTATTCCTATACTGGGTTTTTGTATATATGTTTCCGAGTACTCTGTTAGAATTTTCTCTAACAAAAAAAGTTCTTCTAATTCTATGAATCTCTCTAAAAGATGTTTCTCTTGAATATAATTCAAGAGAGTTTCGGATTGACTCGTATTCCACCAATTACTAATCCAAAGTTTTAAACATTTTTCAAATGAAAGAAAGACCGACCAGGGAAAAAATGCTATAGATGCAAAATATGGGAAAGAAGACAATATTTTCTTTTTTTTCATTTTTTTTTTTTTTAGTTAATAAACCTCTTTTATCCAACGATTCTAAATGATGTTTATTTCTTTTATAAATTGAATGAAACACGACTTTCTAACAAGCAGGGTTATTGAATCTAGTATTTTTTTATACTAATTTAGTTGTTAGATTCTTGGATCTAGAACGAATCGAATATAGAAATAGAATAGAGGTTTTTTTTTACTGTTTCGAAGTCTTTTACCTTACTGTATAACCAAAATTCAGAAAAAGATATTATCAATTCTAAATCTTGTAGTAAAAAAAATGACAGGATTTATTACGACTACGACATTTATGTTCGTATAAATCTCTAGTTAAAAAATAATAATAATAATATTCAATTTATTACTTCTCCTTTTTTCTAGTATACCAGAATGGAGTTGGAACCCGCATATATGTATGTATATCAGATATATTTGGTATATAAAAAAATAGTATACCAAAAATGAATTCTTTTCTGAATTGATTATTAATTTAGAATAGATTATTCTAATTTATTAGAATAAAATTCATAGTAATTTTATATCATAGAACTATTTTTCTTTTTAGAAATCCTTTTCTTTTTTTGTTTTATTCTATGTATATTTTATTCGCTATGAATTCAAGGAAAAAGAAAATCGAAGAATGTAGTATGTTTTGTTCAACTGAACATTTCGAAAAGACTTGAATTTCAAATGGAATTCACGAATTCCTTCTCTTCTTCCTGATTTTGATTCTTTTTTCAATTTATTTCAAAATACTTCAATTGGTACACACAAGAAATAGGCCAATTTGACAGCTTTTTGTTCAATTTCACGCGGCGTCAAAAAATTATCATCCGTACGAGTCAAGGGAATGGACCCTTGACCCCTTATTTCCATATAAAGTACACGACGAGAATAAAAGCCCGCTTTATCCTGAATTCGGATTGATTGGATATCTTTTATAAGGAAGTGAAGAAAGATACGACGATTTAGTCCAGGAAATCCCCAACGAAAAATACATATAATTCCTTTTTTTCTATCAAATTGGTTATAACCACTCCCTACGTTCCAAAAAATTGTGCACCACAAATAGGAACTCATGAATAGACCTGCGATCCCGTAGAAGGACATTATGATTCCTTGTGGAAAAAAAAGTATTTTTTGAGATGGAAATATGGATATGATATTTCTACCAAGATAACTGGAAGTTCCAACCACTAAGAATCCTAGTGACCCTAAAAAAAGGATAAAAGACCAGAAAAAATTACTTATTTTTCGAGATCCCCTTATAAATTCTATCCATATAGAATTTGATCGCCAATTCATACTATACTAGATCCAGTTGCATTCGATTGAAATTGAGAAAATAACCCAATTTTGACTTTATTTTTCTTGATTCTCAAAGAATTTATGAAACTAGTATTCAGAATAATTGATTAGATAGATTAGATATTCGCATTATTCCAGAATTCCCAACTACTCTACGTAATGTAGAATAATTGGGAATTTTCTTTCCTATTTATTCTTTATTCAAAATATTTGCTCACCTTAAACTAACTATACTCTGTAAATTTAGGATTTATAAAATATTATTTTTTTGCACATAAAAAAATAAAAAAATAATTGAAAATGCCGGAAATACGAGGCCTATTAAAGGTACAAAAATAGAAGGTAAATTAAGATCTGTCATAGAATGGGTGCCTCAATTTGAATTTCATATTCATATATCTATCTTCTATATTTCAATTTCTTTGTTTTTTTATCTTTCTAGTTTAGAATTCTTCCAATTTTTTTGATTCGGTAGGTTTTTTTAGTCTTGATTCTGGAGTCATTTTTTTCCTTTTTTTCTTTTTGAAACCTTGGATTTCTCCTCTACTATCCGCACCGCATTTTCTAGCTTACGAACTTTTTTTTTCAAAAAAGAAATAATTTGAAGAACTTCTTTTTTTCCAGAATGAATAAAAAAGAACTATGGAATCTGCAATTCACCCTATGACTGAGATTACCCTTTTTGGTTTTGAATTACCTACTTATTAGAATATTTTTTTCATACAGCAGCAGTCTTTGGTTCAAATACAATTGTAGATAGAAGTTTTTAGATATCACTGTATTGACTGTAATATCTAATAATTTTTACCTATTGACTTTTTTTCTTGTATCGGATTCAATTTAATTGTCATTAGTTAGAGAATTTTTGACATATGCTTTTATTTAGACATGTCTATTTCTTTTTTTCCACAAATTACTTCTTGATCATATGTTTTCTTGATCGATATGATTAAGGTGGATTATTCCTTTTTTGATTTGTAATTTCTATATCCAACAATGATTCGGAAGAGGTCGGATCCTTCTCTGTTTAATTATAGTTTTTTGATACTAGTCTTTTAATTTGAATCAAAATCACTGATTTCAATCAGTACTCTATCTTCCAGTACCAGACGTAATCTTCCAGTACCAGACGTATACGATTTCAACGCATAAGATAATCCATAACGATTTGACTATGATGATCCAAATGTATGTAGGACATGATATCTTTGATTGGTTCCACTAGAGTTCTTTTTTTCTTCCTGAATAGGAATTTTTAGCATTATGATAACTTATGCTCATCTCAGTTGAACAAATAGAGGAAAAAAAAAAGAAAAAAGTCTACATTATTAATAGATGTAGATTCATTTTTGATAAATGAATTCGAAAATAGAAATTCAGAATTCAATTTATTTAGTTTGAATTCACCGAAAAAGGAAAATTTCTATAAACTCTTATTTGCTTGGATTCAAATCTGACGAGAATAATATTCTACAACCAAAAACTCATCTATTTGCAAACCGACGTCTGGTCTATCTATTATTTTTTTTACTCGTCCTTTAAAGTTTTTTGAAAAAGTTAAATGTTTTGGCAATTTCTTTTGAGCAGATGAAGCAATAGATTTTTTAATCAGATCAAAAGATCTTTTGTTATCCTTTATACTAATAATATCTCTGGGTTTGCAACGATAACTTGGTATATCAACTATATTATCATTAACTAAAATATGTCTATGATTCACCAATTGTCTGGCTTCAGGAATGGTCGAAGCCATACCCAAACGAAAAAGGATGTTATCCAAACGCATTTCAAGTAGTTGTAATAAAACTTGACCTGTTGATCCTTTGCTTTTTCCAGCGATATGTATATATCTAACTAATTGTCGTTCTGTCAAACCATAATGAAAACGTATTCTCTGTTTTTCTTCTAAACGCATACGATATGGTTTTTTTTTTTTCCTAAAAGGAATTTTAGCACTAAGAGGTCTAAATTTTATTTTTCTATATTTCTTTCTTTGAATTAGTCCTGGTAAAGCTCGCAGACGGCGTATTTTTTTGAAACGAGGTCCTCGATAACGAGACATAAAGATTCCTCCTTTTTCTTTTTTTTTTTTTATGAGAATTTTATTTTGATAAATCAAAATTAAAACTGAATTAAAGGATAAACAAAACAAGATTGACTAAAATACTAAAAAAAAAGTATCATCAATTGGATTTTTTGTATTTTTATATAGGTTTTTTAGGTTTTTTGATTAAAACTTGAGACTGGCTCTTTTTTCTGTAGAGATTAGAAATTTAAATCTCTATAGTATAATTTTTTATTATTCTTATTTATTTAATTCTTATTTCTTTAATAAATAAGTCATAGATAAAGATTGTTTTCACTTAATCGAAAGTTCTTTTTTAATTATTAGAGAGATTATTGCTGAAATAAAAAATATCCTAATATTTATCTACTAGGTAAAATATATTTTAATATACAAATTTTCTTTTACTTAAAGTACTTAAAGAAAAAAGCTCAAGAATTTTTTTTTGATCAATTCAAACATGATCAAAAAAAAATGTAAATAGATGAATTGGAAAAATTTTTGCTCAATCATTATGTTAAATGATTGATAATGATATTAAATCAATATCATTGAAACTTACTAAAATAAAAAATATTTTAAAATATTGAAATTCTAATTTCAATAGTTAAATTGTAGTTAAAATCTACTTAAATTCAATTTCAATATTCTTAATATAATTATATAATAGATAAAAAAAAATAGAAAAAAATTCCTATTCCTCTAGACTCTATTTTTTTTTATAAAAAAATAGTTCGAATTCGAAATACCGGTAACGAAATTCTAAACTCATTGCCTTTTTTTTAGTCTGCACATGGAATGTGTACTCTTTTATTTTCTTTTGAAATACCTTTATTTCGGTTTTGAAACTTTGTTAGGTTTTAAGAACAAGAATAAAGAGACCTTTCTTTGAAAAAAAGAACATCATGCTATGTAAAAATTGCTAACAAATAAAGAAAATCTAAGAGACTAAATTCTTACTGAAGAAGTTTCAGTAGAAACATGTTTGATAAATTAAACATTTCATTGTGCTTTGGAAAAAAAAAGCAATATGATATTTTACTAAGATTTTCTAGTTTATTTCTTTGAAATGAATGAAAATCTTAGAATGAATTTCATTTTCTAATTGAAATTCTGCTTTTAGAAAATTTTCTTTATATGAAAAAATGTAATCCATATCTTTTTTTTCGTTTCAAAAAAAGAAACGATATCTGGGACGGAAGGATTCGAACCTTCGCAATAACGGGACCAAAACCCGTTGCCTTACCGCTTGGCGACGCCCCATTTCCATTAAATTTTTTATATTCGAAACTAATTTTTTTTTAGTTTTGAATAAAAAATAATATAATATTATTTATTCTTTAATCCCAATCCAATTCCATAAATTGGATGTGTTTTTGCTAGTATTCAACCAACATTTTGTGGTACGATGGACGATAAATAGAAATTTAAAGTTTTTAAAAGTTCAATTAACGAAATTTATTGCAACTAACTCATATAATGAGTTTATATATAATAAAACTAAAATAAACTTATGTCAAGAATTTTATTAAATATCTTCAAAATTATCAAAATTGAAAATAAAAATGCTCAATATATCAGACGTTTCTGAATCACTTGTATAAAACAACTATATGTTATAGATAAAGAGAGGGTAAAAAAGGAATCCAACCTTTTATTTTATTAAGAAAAGCCAGAGATTTATTTTCAATTTTAAATAAGAAAAAAATTCATTCTCGGAATTGAACCGATGACCATTGCATTACAAATCGGATATTCGAACCCATCAGCTAAACGGACTCGTATAAAAGAAAACTATAGATAGAGATTCCTATAAAAAATATTAAATTAACTTTTTTGTAGTTTTTTTCTTCGAAAGGTTGGTATGGAACAGCTAAGATCTTTATTTAGGCGAGAATCTTTCACATACATGACTGTCCAGGACAGATAGACCGACCCTTTTTAATTTTATGTTTCATTGACTCAAGAAAAAAGAAAACTTCTTCAAACAATCTTTTCTATTTCTATTCCAAGGTTCTCAGTACTACTTTTTTAGCATGAGATTCAAAGGATAATCGAAGTGAAAGAAAAAAGAAAAAACTTTGATACCAGTTTCTGGTATTTCGAATCTATTTTACGATTTAGAATTCTATTCTAATTTTTTATCTTTTTGTCAAGATACTTGAAATCTACTACAGAATATTTTGTAATGAGTTGGATATCTTAGGTATAAGTATAAGATAAGCATCCTATAGGATCTAAATCTAGGAAAAAGAACTATTCTATTCCTACCTAATAAGTGCTATCTACTATAATAGCTGACAAATAAAAAGTAGTAGTACAGATAACAACTTCTTCTCAGAGATATTCAATCAATTTACGTAGTAAAAATCCATCTCATCATGCAAATTTCAAAAAGAATTAACTAATAAAGTGACATGCATTGCAGGATACATTGTCTTTCAAGCTTCTCTGCCTTATTCTACTCTAATCCTAGAGAAATAGAGTTAGATAAAAAGCCAATTCCTATAATATTAGCCTTTTTCCTCGCATTTTTGGATGGTAGAAAAAGGTTTTTGAAGATAAAAGTTATCGGTTCAAATCTAAGGAAGGTCCTTTTTTACTAAACTTCAATTTGATGTTTTGTTTTTAAAAGGAACTCTCTTTTTTTAAGAAAAATTGAGTCCTCATTAACTAGTCATAATATTCAAATACATACATAGTATTTTAACACATATAGATAAAAATGGAGATAATATAGGATAGGATCAAAATTTTGATTGATCGTTTTATAGAATAGAATTAAGATATTATATGAAAGTAGAAATCCTTGTATTCTCATTTGAGAAAGAGAATCGAGAAAAGGATTTAGGATTTGGGAGAAATCTAAAGAAAAATAAGAATTCTTCAATCTGTTTTTCTCATTTTTCTTTTATAATTTGAAAAACTAATTCATAAAATTATCTTAATCTATAAGAACGAAATCTTTTTATGCTTAATATCTTAAGTTTAATCTGTATCTGTCTTAATTCTGTCCTTTATCCGAGTAGTTCTTTCTTTGCTAAATTGCCTGAAGCTTATGCGATTTTCAATCCAATTGTAGATTTTATGCCTGTTATACCTCTACTCTTTTTTCTTTTAGCTTTTGTTTGGCAAGCTGCTGTAAGTTTTCGATGATTTAGTAAATCCTTTACAAAATCAATCAATTCGAAAAATGGATATTAAAAGCTGAGTTATATTATAGTATGTATAGTACTTTTTATTCTAGTTTTATTTACTAGAATCAAAATTACTATGCAATTAATTTTTGCAGCAATAAATTGGAATCAGTTTTTTTTTATCTGTCTGTTCTGATCTTTTAATGAGTGCAAACCTTTAGGTTTCAAAAACAACTAATTCTTAAATATGAGATGATAAAAAATAAAAAAAAAATTCTTTCTCTTAAATAAGAAAACAAGTTTTTTTCGTAAGAAAAGGTAATTTATTTCCTAAAAAAAAAAAAAAGATTTTGGAGATTTTATAATGCTTACTCTCAAACTTTTTGTTTATACAATAGTTATATTCTTTGTTTCCCTTTTTATCTTCGGATTTTTATCTAATGATCCAGGGCGTAATCCTGGACGTGAGGAATAAAACTTAAAAATTTCGAGTTTTCCTTTTTTTCTTCATTTTTTTTATTGAATTAATATTTCATAAATTCAAATATGAATTAATGATATGAATCAAAATTCATATGAAAAAATACTAAATCATAAGATAAGAGAGAACGGGAAGAGAGGGATTCGAACCCTCGGTACAAATAATTCGTACAACGGATTAGCAATCCGCCGCTTTAGTCCACTCAGCCATCTCCCCAAATTCATTAAAAATAAAAAAATGATTTTATCTCCACTGTGATATTATATATGAAATAAAGATAAAAATCATTGTTTTTTTATTTTGTGTTTTTAATTCTATTTGAATAGAATAAGAAAGTACAACTTTCTTGAGAAATCTACTTTCCTATATTATATTCTTGCCTATATTGTATTCTTGAATATATATATTATTCAAATTCATATATACTAAAAAAAATGATTTTGAATTATTCATTTTCTTTCAATGAATTAATAAACAAGATTTAAAATAGAAAAACAAGATAGAAGAATATAAAAGACATAAAGAAATATATCGAAATATTTCGAATTTTCTTATCAAAACATTTCAAAACATTTTTGATAAGAAAATTCGAAATATTTCGATAATGACTTAAAAATTTTGATAATGATTTAAATTACTTCAAAAAATTTTTTTTTCAATTTTCAATTTACTTAATTTTATTTTTTTTTTTATTTTTTTTTATGAAAGTTTATCCCAGTCGGATCTGGTTAAAACTTTCTTTACTTTTAGTTCAAAGAATCTATCATGGATTTTATGGATTCAACAAAATGTTTTTTTATATAAAAAAAAATATCAAATATATAGAAAAAACAAAAATAAAATATATTCTATTAATAAATATATTGTTTGTTGAGACAACAACAAGATAAATTATCATTTTCTTTCATCTTTCTATTCTAGAAGTATGATTATTAGTATATTTCTATATAGGATAGGATAGGATTCTTTTTGGATTTTATATCCTTTTTTTTATTTCTTCAAATCAAAGATGACTCTTGATTAATTAGTCAAGAATCAAAATATGTAATAACATTTCATATATAAAATATGAAAACTAGCTTTTCATATTATGAAAAGCTATCTATTTCATATATGAAATAGATAGTTTAATATTTTGAAAATATTTCGATCAAAATCACTATAATTCTAATGAATTTGAATTCATTTATTTAAAAAATCTCCTTACTTTAACCTTTTTTTGAAATAATTTTTTTCCCAATAGCAATAGAGGGGAATTACTATATTATCAGATAAGATCTATCTATTTGATAAATTAAGATCTATCTGATGAAACTTATGAGATTAGCAATATTCTAAAAATAAAAAATATAAATATAAAATCTATCATTTTTATAGTTGACCTTTAAAAAATCGTACATATGGAATAAAACTTTTAGTTTATTTAGTAATGATAATGACTTCTTATCAAACAAGAAATAAAGCAAACAATCTAGCTAAATATTTATAAGTTATTAAAATATTCTAAACTTTTGTTTTTAATTGAATAATTTTTATTAAAAAAAATAAAACTTTATTTTTTTTTTTATTTTTTTATTGATTCTTTACGTGGAGACGAAATACAAGGTAAAATCATAATTCTCACAATTAACATGTTATCTTTATCCTATCTCATATTTATTCGACAAATGATGTATTTATCATAATATATAGTTATATAGCGGGTATAGTTTAGTGGTAAAAGTGTGATTCGTTCTATTGAAAATATTACTTAATAGTTAAGGGATCTTTCAGTTTTTTTCTGAGATCAAAAAATATTATTATTCTATTTATAAAATAAGGTTTCATCCTTATCCTTTCAATAGAATTTTGTGTTTGAGGAAACATATACATTATCACGATTTTTTCTTAACATTTTATCTAAAATTAAATTTAGATAAGCACGAGATTATGCTTATAAAATCGTGAAGCATAATTTTGAATTGGATTGAAGTATATCCAGTTTAAAGTATAGGTAAAGGATCTATGGATAAAGATGCAAAAGTTGATTTCCAATCGTAACTAGATCTTCTTTTTTTTTATTCAAAAAAAGAATTTTTTGAAGCAATATAGTTCAAAAATAATGGTTCTAATTTACTAGAACCATGAATATTCTATACTCAGCTCGGTAGAAATGAAATTCTTTTCCTGAAGATCATACAAATAAAAATAGAAAACGAAGTAACTAGACTAGATCAATTTGAGAAAATTGATCTATCTTCTTCAGAGGGATCATCTAAAAAGCAACTAGATATATTCAGACAGAAAAGCTGACATAGATGTTATGGATCTGATGTATTCTCGATAAAAATATATTAAAAAATCTTCCATAAAGGAGCCGAATGAAACAAAAATCTCATGTTCGGTTTTGAATTAGAGACGTTCAAAATGATCAAACAACGTCGACTATAACCCCTAGCCTTCCAAGCTAACGATGCGGGTTCGATTCCCGCTACCCGCTTTTAATCTCTTAAAAGTGCATCCTAAGTTTTTATATACATCGTTATTCTTCTCTCAACGAGTTTAAATATCAAGATAATTGTCGTTGATCTAAATAAGATCAATTTAGACATGAAAAGCGTCCATTGTCTAACGGATAGGACAGAGGTCTTCTAAACCTTTGGTATAGGTTCAAATCCTATTGGACGCGATTTGTTTCATCTTCTTTAACACAAAACTTTGTTTTTTTCTGAAATGGATCATAAGAAAGATAAGGTATGTCAGGAATAATTACTTTGAAGTAACCATTCCTGACATATCTACATAAAAATCACTTACTTATCCTCATGTAAATGAAACGAATGCATAATCCAACAAAAATTCTCAAAATTATGTATACTAGAATACATTTCTTTTTTAATTGAAAAAAAGTCTTTTTCTTTATCTATCCCTAAGTCATAGAAAAATTTATGGAAGTTTTTTCAGGATTTCTCTATCCTCATCCTTTCTTCCGGACATTTCTTGATTTGACCTTTAAATAGCGGAAATAGGAAAAGTTGGTGTGCTTTCTAATTCCTTTACCAACTCTTCTATCTTAAATCTAAATTTTTTAATAATCAAAAAAATTTATAAGCTCAGATACTTGAACATAAATTTATTTTTTTTTTTTCAAAAAAGTCTTTTTTTTTTTTCTGTTATACCTATATTGTACATTGTAAATACATTTTTAGAATCTGTCTTGTCTAAAAGGTCTCTTCTTACTTTGATGTTAGCTTTTTTGAGATTTTTCAAGGTATTTCATGAAAATGCTAATCGGTTAATCGAAAATTTCTCAACAGAAAAGAAAGAGAATACTAAAAACTTTCCTTTTGAATTTGCTGGTAAAAAATTTGACCAGCATTCTTCCCACTTGTCTAGGTCTAAATGGTAGCAAAAATTATTGTCTAATTCTTTTGCTTTTTCTATTATAGAAGATTCTAACCCCTTTTTGAGGGTTTCTTTTTTAAGATCCCAATAAAATATCCTGATACCTGTAAAATAAATACCAAGAAAAATAGAAAGTAAATTAATGAATTTATTGATATTATAAATTATCATTATAATTAATTATATCTATATAATTAGATATAGATTTCTTTTCTATAATATTACCATACCTTTTTTTTTAATATCATGTAATTTCTTCCCGACAGCTCCCAAGGTAAATTCCCAATTGGATCCAAAATTGACGGGTTAGTGTAAGCTTATCCATGCGGTTATGTACTCTTGAAATAGGAATCAACTTTCTGATCCTGGCTTTCGTGCTTTGGTGAATTGTCCTAGATCCTTTCGATGACCTATGTTGAAATATCCTGATCCTAATAAATTATTAGGATCAAAATACTTCTCTTCCTCCTTTTCTTCGTCTTCTCACTTCACTTACTTATTTTTCAATCTCGATCTAGTGGTGGAAATTGGAGAATCCAGTGCAAGAAAAACTTAGGAGTTTTATGAACGTCCATTTCCATGCTAAGATCGAGTTCCGTATTCAGATTTAAATATTCAGAATATTCTCTTTTTATTATTCTGTGAATATACCTGCAGCGGAGAAAATGAGGATATCTTAAATTTTCTGACCTGAATATAAAACGCCGTTCAAGATCATCATCAAATTCATCATCCGGTCGATATCCGATTAGCTGGTCTACGGCCAGTAAGAGATTTTTCATATCTCTAACAGTAAAAAACAGCCTTTCAATGTTATTAAAAAGTACGAGATTACAGTGAACAAATTTCTCCGTCGTTAGCCAATTTTTTTTCCAAACGGGTTCAAGATATTCGCGCATTAAAACTCTTTCTAATTTTTCATCCATATTACATTACCCCTCCTTGGTATATATGGTTTAAATTTCATTATTGAATCCTAACTAAGTCTACTCGTTCCCTACTTAACTGAAGACTCTTTATTTATTCATTTCATTAATTCCAAATAGAATCTTTTATTAATTAATTCTTTTTTTATTTTTTTTTTTTTATGAAAAAAATTAGATAAATTTTGATTTGATACTTAATTTACGATAATATGAAAAACTTGATTGATTTTTGAAATTCCCTAGAAAAACTATTAAAAAGTCTGCAACAGAGAAAAAAAGTTGTTGTTGAGTCAATTTACCTACTTAACTGAAGACTCTTTATTTATTCATTTCATTAATTCCAAATAGAATCTTTTGTTAATTAATTCTCTTTTTTCTTTTTTTTTATGACAAAAAAAAAGAAAAAAGAGAATTAAAAAAACAAGTTTTTCCTATTAAAATTGAATAAATAAATCAATAAAAAATAAAATCTTCTCAAATTTTCAAATGAACAAGAAAAGAGTGATTTTCATTTTTTTTCTTAAAAAAAAGCAATTTTCATTTTCTAGGAAAATAGTAAGTAATAAGTAATTTTATCAGCAAAAAAAGCAAATTTTTCAAAAAAAAGTAATCATTCTTTTTTTTTTTTTTAGCAAAAAAAAAAACAAATTATTCAAAAGGAATGACAGAGAAAAAAAAAAAATAAACACCAATCAAAAAAAAACAGCAAAAAATGGATTTTCAAAAATATAAAATTCGACTTTTCAGGTTTAATATATTAAACTAAGCTTAGCTTTAGAATAGACCTTACCTTAGCTTTAGAATAGATTTTACCTTCGATTCAAAATAAAATAGGCGCGATTATATTATATAGTTGTCTTACTTATATCTTTTATATAGATAACTGTCTTACTTTTTTTTTAATCTTAACAAGTAAGGATCAAAAAAATTCTTTCAGTATTTTGTGAAAACCGGAATGGAATATTTTCAATTATGAAGAATTTATAAGGAAGAAAAAAAGTCCGCTATCGGAATTGAACGGATGACCATCGCATTACAAATTCGATGCTCTAAGTTCCGAACTAAGTGGGTTCACTTAAGAAATAAGAAAGAAGCTGTCGAAATTCAAAAAATCTCAGATCTGAATTCTGAATTTGGTATTCTTTTTTTTAAGTGAAACCTTCTAATTCATAGCTTTTTAGTTTGAAAATTTTTTCAGAAAAAAATAGTAAAAAGTTTATTCACTATGATATGTTTATAATATTTTTAACATAATGAAATTTATTCATTTTAAGATTCTATATATTCAAATCTATAGAAAAATATTCTATATCAAAATAAAAATATTTTATTAAAATTGGAAGAGATTGTCTTAATAAAATAAAAGAAGAATAAAATAAAAAAGAAAAGAATAATAAATAAAGATACAGTCTGAGATTCAATTAATTCAAATTTTGAATTTCATTTGAAACTCAAAGAATAAATATAGAACTTTAGTTTATTAAAAATAAATAATTAATAAAATCATTTCTGACTAAACTAAAAAAATAAAGAAATGAATGAAATATGAGAAATAGAAAAGAAATAGAGAAAAATGAAAATTACATTTTAATCTCAAAAAAGGGGGATATGGCGAAATTGGTAGACGCTACGGACTTGCATTGAGCCTTGGTATGGAAACTTGCTAAGTGTTAACTTCCAAATTCAGAGAAACCCTGGAATTAAAAATGGGCAATCCTGAGCCAAATCATTTTTTTTTAATATCTAGATAGAAAAAATCTATCTATATAGATAGATAATCTACTAATAGATATCTATATAATCTATTAAAAAAATATATAGATAGATATAGAATTATCTATAATAAAAAGGATAGGTGCAGAGACTCGATGGAAGCTATTCTAACGAATAGAGTTTATTATGTTGCATTGCTAGAATTTATCTATCGAGATAAGATAAAGGATAGCCGTCTATACCAAAGATGTACGTTGATATATACTGAATGAATCCAATGATTAATTCATATTAACAATCAATTAATATAATTCAATTGAATTAAGAAATTGCTATTGATTATGGAATAGCAAATTTATTAATTTTAATGAATTCAAAAAATTAAAAAAAAATTATATATATAAGAAATAAGAATAACGAATCTTTTATGGTGAATTGATTCAAATATGAAATTCAATGAAAAAAGAACTCAATTTTGAGTAATCAATAGAATTTATTTTCTATATTCTATAGTTTTTTATATTGATTAAATGATTTTCATTTAAAAGAGAATAAAGAGAGAGTCCATTCTACATGTCAATATCGACAACAATGAAATTTATAGTAAGAAGAAAATCCGTCGATTTTTTTAATCGTGAGGGTTCAAGTCCCTCTATCCCCAAAAGAAAGCCCATTTGATTTTCTAAATCTTTCATTTCTTTTTTTTTTTATGAAAAAGTGAAAAAAAATTCATTATACTTACCTCCTTCCGAATCCATTTTTTCAGATTGGGAAATAGATCTTCAAAAAAAAAAAATAGTTATATGAAAATAATATAACTATTATTCATAGTTAGTTATTATATTCATATAACTATGAATCTAATAATCATATATTAGATTATGAAAAGAATCTAAGCATATGCAAAAAATATCTATAATGATATCATTATAGAAAATGTAAAATATCTTAAATTTGACTATTTTTTTTCAATAAATTTTTTGTTAGGCTGAATTATTTCATTCACGTAGATTATTTCATTCACGTAGATAGAAGGAAATAGGTACGAATATTCTATTCAGGTGATTCACCTGAAATGGTCGGGATAGCCGGGATAGCTCAGTTGGGAGAGCAGAGGACTGAAAATCCTCGTGTCACCAGTTCAAATCTGGTTCCTGGTAAGAGCAAAATATATTGTTTAAGTTTTAAATATATTAAACTTAAACAAACTTCTATAAGTTTAAGTATATCAACTCGAATTTAATAAAAATATTATGTTTTTAAATTAAATAATTATTTGTTTTCTCTTTATCTAATATATAAAGAGATATAAACATTATTTTTGAAAGATAAAAACATTTATCTTTCAAAATAATAAAAAAAAGTAACTCTTGAGATAAAGAATTAGAGGATAAGAATAGATAGAATGCTTTTTAAAATTTCATTCCTTTTTATTTCTTAATTTGGTACTTCTTTCTTTATTTTTCTATTTATTCTGTTTCTTTCTTGCTTACCTTACTTTTTGGAGTGCAATTTGAAAATATTCAGCTGATAGAAAATAAATGAATATTCTATTTCTTTCTCCTCCAAATGAAAAAAGCTAAATACTTTTGAGTATATCCATGATTCGAATAAGAATCCAGCAGATATTTTGTTTATCTCATTGAAAATAGAATTTAAAAATATTAATAGACTTTAATAATAAAAATTGAAGTCATGTTTATATAAATGAACATTAGTTTTTTATCATTCAAAGGGCATCTTGCATTTCATAAAAATTTGGAGTAATATAGTCCTTACGCAAGGGCCAGCCTATCCAACTTTCAGGCATTAAGATACGTTTAAGACGTGGATGATTATCATAAGAAATTCCCAACATATCATAAGATTCGCGTTCTTGAAAATCAGCACTTCTCCAAATCCATAAAACAGAGGGAATTCTAGTATTATTCCTAGACACAAATACTTTTATACATATCTCTTCTGGATTATATATATCATATTGTATTCTTGTAAGATGATATACGCTACCTAAAAATCCCCCAGGTGCTACATCGTAAACACACTGAGAGCGTAAATAATTGTAACCATATACATATAAAATGACAGCAATGGAGTCCCAATCCTCGGCTTTTATTTGTAAGGTTTCTATTCCTCGAGAATCAAAGCCTAAAGATCTATGAACCAGTTCATGATTGACCAGCCAATTAGATAAATAATTTTGCAAATGATCCTTCTCCATTCTATTGATCTATCTCACTTTTGTATGTACAAGTATTTCACCAAAAAATTGGAAAGTAAAGATTGACTTACTCTTTTTTTATTATGCAAAAAATAACCGTACCTAATTCATTAGTTCAGGAGATACGGAATATTTAGATCTTAAAAATGTTTTAGAAGATTTTTCTGAAGTAGATTGTGATTGATTTATCCATTCCTGATCATAATCTCCAGTATGAGTACTGCCTTGAACATGAAATTGATGATTAGTAGTAAAACATCGATTTTCTTCTTGAGATCTAGTTCTATCTTCAACTATTTCTCGAGATATCTTTTTACGAAGTTTTGTTATGGCATCTATAACTGCCTCTGGTTTAGGGGGGCATCCCGGTAAATAAATATCCACAGGAATTAGCTTATCAACTCCCCGAACAGTACTATAAGAATCAGTACTGAACATTCCCCCTGTAATAGTACAAGCTCCCATAGCAATGACATATTTTGGTTCAGGCATTTGTTCATATAATCGAACTAAAGAAGGAGCCATTTTCATTGTTACAGTGCCAGCTGTTAAAATTAGGTCTGCTTGTCTAGGACTTGATCTTGGTACTAATCCATAACGATCAAAATCAAATCGCGAACCTATTAATGAAGCAAATTCAATGAAACAACAACTAGTACCATATAAAAGAGGCCATAAACTGGAAAGTCTTGACCAATTTGAAAGATCATTTGATGTAGTTGAAATAACTGAATTGGGAGTTGTTTCATCAAGCAACGAAAACTGAATCAAATTCATAACCGTCTTAATGGGATTTTTTTCTTGTTTTTCTGAATATCTATTTAAGACCATTCTAATGCTCCTTTTCGCCATGCATAAACTGAACCACCAATTAGGATAAGCACGAAAATAAAAGCTTCGATAAATAAAGATACACCTAATATATCGAAGCTCATTGCCCATGGATAAAGAAAGACTGTTTCAACATCAAAAACAACAAAAATAAGAGCAAAGATATAATAGCGAATTCGGAATTGTAACCAAGCATCTCCCATAGGTTCTATACCTGATTCATAACTAGAAAGCTTTTCTGGTCCTTCACGAACCGGGGCTAAAAGTCCTGAAATAAAAAATGCTAAGATAGGAATAAGACTTGATATTATGAGAAATGTCCATAAAATATCATATTCATGAAGCAGAAACATAAATGTACTCCTTCGTAAAAAATGAAAATATGCTGAATTAATTCAGCAATTCATTCGAATTAGCATTGTTAATTCATCCAGAACTTCTTCTATTAAGTGAGAAAAAAAAAGATAAAATATATTTTTATCAAACAAACGAATTGACTTTGTGACATGTCTTGTTTAAAGATTCTATTTCATTCAAGGAATCTCGATTTCATTTTAAAATTATATTCTAGTTAGATTTAGATATAGTGTAAATCTAAGATTTTCTTAGCTTAGACAGAAGAGAAAAATTTCTGTCATTTGATTTTACCTTCTCTTTTTTTTTATTTCTTATTCCATAAGATAGAAATAATAAAAAAGATAGAATAAATAAAAAGATTTATTAATTAAAAAATTAAGATATAAGATAGTAAGATAGTAAAAGACTATTAAGAATATAATAACTTAATAGAATTTAAAACATTCTAATAATTAATTAGATTATTGGAGATAATATTCCTATATTAATATAGGAATATTATATATTAATATATATATAAAGATAGTTCTATGTTTTTTTTAATTTAATATCTTTCTATTTTGAGAATTCCTTACATAAACATAAAAAAAGAGTCTTGAAAAATGAAAGGGATTAGGGCTATACGGACTCGAACCGTAGACTTTCTCGGTAAAACAGATCAAACTGAATTATCAAAATGATTCGAACTGTTTCAAAGACCCAACATGCATTTTGTTGCATTGGGCTTTTTCATTAACTGAAAAAAAATCAGTTAATCTACCATATTTTTTCTTTCATTTAAGAAAATTAATAAATTAAAAGATGGTTCCATGTGCTCTGATTCATTATTGGTATCTTAATCTAAGAGCAATACCAAAGTTTTTCAAAGAAGCGCTAGCTTGACTTAGGTCTGCCTTCGGCCTATTTCACCTAGGTGAAATTTATAGAATTAATAGAATCTCTATCGTTTCATTGTAAGAGTCGAGTATGGCACTTTATACACCTTAAAGTGCCATAGGACGAAAAGAGTCTTTTTGAGGTCCTTATACTCAATTATGCCTAGCATTAAATAGATTAGGTATTAACCTTATCAACTAGCAAATCAATGACGATTTTTTTCAATTTTTTATTGAAAATCACTTCAGAATCGTACTAGACTAAGTATTTGTCAGGCTATTGTTCTCCCTTTTTAGAAAAGAGTAAGACATTGATTTTTGAATAAGACTAATCTTATTCATTGCATAAAAAGAAAGCTTCTTTGAAAAACATTGGCGCACGTGTAAACGAGGCGCTCTACCAACTGAGCTATAGCCCTTGTACAAAAAATCTTAACACAAAAAATATTTTTTGTCAAGCCTAATCCATATGATAAATCGCTGATCTATTTACTGTTAATAGATTGGTATTGCTTAGATAGAAAATTCTATCTATAATTAGAAAAGTGATAGAATTTTTTTTTGTTTTGAATTACCTACTTAACTCAGTGGTTAGAGTATTGCTTTCATACGGCGGGAGTCATTGGTTCAAATCCAATAGTAGGTAGAACTTATTAGATACCTTTGCATGGACCTTGGTATCTAATAAGTTTTTCTACTTCATTATATTATTTTTTTCTTTGTATCTGATTCAAACTTATTTTTTTCAATTCGAAGAAGACAGTATCCAAAAAAACTTATTTGGATTTGATGTATTGACTAGTTTAGAAATAAACTATTAAGGAATAGTTTTGACAGCCTCTACTCGTGTCCTAGCTCGTCTAAGAGCTAGATTTGCTTCAATCACTTGTCTCTTACCCTTAGCTTTCCTCAAGTTAGCTTCAGCTATTTCAAGAGCTTCTTGGGCTTCTTGCGGATCGATGTCAGTACTTTTCTCTGCATCATTTCCTAAAATGATAATTTCATTATTGCCAATTCTGGCAAAACCACCCATTAGAGCCACCCTTAACCATTGGTCCTTGAGGCGTATTCTCAAAAGACCTATATCGACAGCTGTGGCAATAGGAGCATGATTTGGTAATACACCAATTTGACCACTATTTGTAGATAAAATGATTTCTTTTACTTCTGAATCCAAAATAACTCGATTAGGAGTCAGTACACAAAGTTTTAAGGTCATTTCTTCAAATTGCTTTCTAAATTTATAGCTTTCGCGGTAGCTTCATCGATGTTACCCACCAAATAAAAAGCTTGCTCGGGCAATGCGTCTAATTCTCCGGAAAGGATGAGTTGAAATCCCCTAATGGTTTCTGCAAGACCAACATATTTTCCTGGAGAACCAGTAAAGACTTCTGCCACGAAGAAGGGTTGTGATAAGAAACGTTCAATTTTTCGTGCTCTTGCTACAGTTAAACGATCCTCCTCGGATAATTCATCCAATCCGAGAATGGCTATAATGTCCTGAAGTTCTTTGTAACGTTGTGAAGTTTGCTTAACTCTTTGCGCAGTTTCATAATGTTCCTTGCCAACAATGTTTGGTTGTAACATAGTGGATGTTGAATCTAGGGGACTCACTGCTGGATAAATACCTTTGGCAGCTAATGGTCTTGATAGTACGGTAGTAGCATCTAAATGTGCAAATGTTGTAGCAGGAGCAGGGTCAGTCAAGTCATCCGCAGGTACGTAAACTGCTTGGATTGAAGTTATAGCTCCCTTTTTGGTAGAAGTAATTCTTTCTTGCAAAGAACCCATTTCTGTACTAAGGGTGGGTTGATAACCAACTGCCGAAGGCATTCTACCTAGTAAAGCGGATACCTCTGATCCTGCTTGGACGAAACGAAAGATATTATCGATGAATAGAAGCACATCTTGTTTATTAACATCTCGGAAATATTCTGCCATAGTTAGGGCAGTTAAACCAACTCTCATACGAGCTCCTGGGGGTTCATTCATTTGACCATAGACTAGAGCTACTTTTGATTCCGAAAGATTTTTTTCATTAATAACTCCGGATTCTTTCATTTCAATATAAAGATCATTTCCTTCACGAGTACGTTCCCCTACTCCACCAAATACGGATACACCTCCGTGAGCTTTAGCAATGTTGTTGATCAATTCCATGATGAGTACTGTTTTACCTACTCCAGCTCCCCCGAATAGTCCGATTTTTCCTCCACGACGGTAAGGAGCTAAAAGATCTACTACTTTAATACCTGTTTCAAAGATTGATAATCTTGTATCTAATTCTATAAAAGCGGGTGCAGATCTATGAATAGGAGATGTTGTACTAATATCCACAGGGCCTAAATTATCAATAGGCTCCCCAAGAACGTTGAAAATTCGTCCGAGGGTCGCTCCACCAACTGGAACACTTAGAGCAGTCCCTGTGTCAATCACTTCCATTCCTCTCGTTAGACCTTCTGTAGCACTCATAGCTACAGCTCTAACTCGATTATTTCCTAATAATTGTTGCACCTCACAAGTAACATTAATCTGCTCACCAACCGTATCTCGACTTTTAACTATTAAAGCATTATAAATATTAGGCATTTTCCCCGGAGGAAAGACAATATCGAGTACTGGGCCAATAATTTGAGTGATATGCCCTATATTTTGTGTGGAAACCACAGAATTAGAAATAGTAGGATTCATAATTTTATATAAAAAAATTCAATATTTTGCAATATTTTTCTTTTTTTTTTTTTTTTTGCTATAGTACCAATTTTTTGCATAGTATCAAAGCAAAAAGCAATGTTCGATAGCAAGCTGATCAATTTAATTCAATAAAAACGAAAAAGGAAATAATATTTTTGTTAGTTAACGATCTAACCGATTGAATCTTATTAAATTAAATCCTTTTTTTATTCAATTTCAATAAGTTCATTCTTAGGTTCAGTCAATCTTTTTTCATTTTTTCATTTAGATTTCTGTTTTTCAATTCTTTCGTGGATGAATTATGCTTATTTTTACATCTAGGATTTAGATATGCAAAACATATCACTGTCAAGAGGAAAATCTGTATTTAATAAATATTCTGATTTCAGAAATAGATTCTATAATATAGAAAAATCCCATTAAAAATTTATCAATTTGCAAAACAAGAATTAGGATTGGATTCGCTTGCACTATATATATCAAAGAGCGTATAATTAAGGGTGTATTTGGTGCATCAAATACACTCTTAAATAGTTCCAATATAATGCTATTTTAACATAACAATGAAAAATCTTAATTGATTTTTTTTTGAAATGAAAGATTTTTACTCCATTTAAAGTCCATCTCGAGTAGATCTTGTTCTTTTGAGAATTCATAATTCATAAGTTGTAAAAAGGGACTTATGTCACCACAAACAGAGACTAAAGCAAGTGTTGGGTTTAAAGCAGGGGTTAAAGATTACAAACTTACTTATTATACTCCTGAGTATGAAACCAAAGATACTGATATCTTGGCAGCGTTCCGAGTAACTCCTCAACCCGGAGTCCCCCCTGAAGAAGCAGGAGCTGCAGTAGCGGCGGAATCTTCTACTGGTACATGGACAACTGTTTGGACTGATGGACTTACCAGTCTTGATCGTTACAAAGGGCGATGCTATCATATCGAGCCTGTTATTGGAGAAGAAGATCAATTTATTGCCTATGTAGCTTATCCTTTAGACCTTTTCGAAGAAGGTTCCGTTACTAATATGTTTACTTCTATTGTAGGTAATGTATTTGGTTTCAAAGCCTTACGAGCTCTACGCTTGGAAGACTTACGAATTCCCCCTGCTTATTCAAAAACTTTCCAAGGCCCACCTCACGGTATCCAATCTGAAAGAGATAAGTTGAACAAATATGGTCGTCCTCTATTGGGATGTACTATTAAACCAAAATTGGGATTATCCGCAAAGAACTACGGTAGAGCATGTTATGAATGTCTACGTGGTGGACTTGATTTTACTAAAGATGATGAAAACGTAAACTCACAACCATTTATGCGTTGGAGAGATCGTTTCTTGTTCTGTGCCGAAGCAATTTATAAAGCACAGGCCGAAACAGGTGAAATCAAAGGGCACTACTTGAATGCTACTGCAGCTACATCTGAAGAAATGCTAAAAAGAGCAGTATTTGCTAGAGAATTGGGAGTTCCTATCGTAATGCATGACTACCTAACCGGGGGATTCACTGCAAATACTAGTTTGGCTTTTTATTGCCGTGATAATGGTCTACTTCTTCACATCCACCGCGCAATGCATGCAGTTATTGATAGACAGAAAAACCATGGTATGCATTTCCGTGTATTAGCTAAAGCATTACGTATGTCTGGTGGAGATCATATTCACGCTGGTACAGTAGTAGGTAAACTGGAAGGGGAGCGTGAGATGACTTTAGGTTTTGTTGATTTATTACGTGATGATTATATTGAAAAAGATCGTAGTCGTGGTATCTTTTTCACTCAAGATTGGGTCTCTATGCCTGGTGTTATACCTGTGGCTTCAGGGGGTATCCATGTTTGGCATATGCCTGCTTTGACCGAAATCTTTGGAGATGATTCTGTACTTCAATTTGGTGGAGGAACCTTAGGACACCCTTGGGGAAATGCACCTGGTGCAGTAGCTAACAGGGTGGCTTTAGAAGCGTGCGTACAAGCTCGTAATGAAGGACGTGATCTTGCTCGTGAAGGTAACGAGATTATTCGAGCAGCAGCTAAATGGAGTCCTGAACTAGCCGCTGCTTGTGAAGTATGGAAAGCAATCAAATTTGAATACGATCCGGTAGATAAACTAGATAAAACAAAATAGAAAGATCAAAAAAAAGTACACATAATTCAGTAAGTTCTACCATAATTCAGTAAGTTTTACTAAATTGATTGCAATTCAACTCGGCCCAATCTTTTCCTAAAAAAAGGATTGAGCCGACTACGGATTTGATGAGAGCATGTGCTATGGTTCAATCAATCATTTTTCCGATAGGAGCGGTTGACAATAGGATCGTATCTTTTCCATTCCTCAGCTATCCATACTAAATAGTACGAAAGGAAGGCCTGACTCCAAGTTGTTTAGGAATAGTGGTCTTGAGTTTCTCGACCCTATTAGTTAGTGGGCAGGGAAGGGATATAACTCAGCGGTAGAGTGTCACCTTGACGTGGTGGAAGTCATCAGTTCGAGCCTGATTATCCCTAACCTAAAGCCAATCTGAGTTGTTCTTTTTGGGCTTAAGTCCCCCGTCGTGATCGAACGAGAATAAATAAGAGGCTTGTGGGGTTACCATCATAAGGTGAACCCCGTTATCTTGATGTATTTCCAAATATACTTTTTTTTGAAAGTTCAGGCATGAAGCGCACGGATACAAGCCTTGGAATGAAAGACAATTCCGAATCAGCCTTGTCTACGAACAAGGAAGGGTGATAAAAAGAAAGAAGAAGATAAGTGAAAACACACAAAATATGTTTAGAATTATCTTTTCTATTCTATGCTATGGGCGGATAGCGGGAATCGAACCCGCGTCTTCTCCTTGGCAAAGAGAAATTTTACCATTCGACCATATCCGCAATTTCTTCCTGATACGCGCGCAATATGTCCACACATATATGACATATATAATATGTCATATATGCGTCTGGATTTTTTTTGTGCAAGGCCAGATATTTTGATTTTCTACCAAATCTTGCTTGCATACTGCAGTATAGCATTTAGATATTTCTCTAGGTGAAATAAGATTTCAATTTTTTAAAATTGGGAAAATCTGAATATTGTGATTATATCTAAAGAATCACAAACTAAAGAATCACAAATGTTTTTACTTTTTCAGACTCAGATTAAATCTAAACTAAATATGTCTCACAATCTAAATTGATTCAAAGAAATGATGGGGGGAAGTATCAAAAAAATTCAAGAAATAAGAGAATTAAGAATCGCTACTAAGAAAACTAATCCAATCCATAATGATGTACCGGAAAATAGAACATTTTTGTTACTTGACCAACCATCAGAAGAAGCAAATACAAGAGGTACACTAATCAGTAAGACTGATGAAGTCGCAATTAGTGCAAAAACAGCTAATTGGAAAGCAATAGTCATCTAATCCTCCAAGCTATGAACAAATGAATTATACAAAGGATCCCTCACTTAGTCAAAATTGTAATAATATACAATATGGAAGGAAGGTTTTCATTATAAATCAATTGATTCTTTTCTTTAAAACTTATTTGATTACTTGATTTGAACATCAAGTAGTCGACTTTCCTATTCATTTCAAAAAAAAATAGATATATTTGTTCATATATCTATGTATACAGTATACAATCTATGTATACAGTATACATAGATATCTCGAAATTTGTAATATAGGAGATGGGCAGATAATTTAGTTACTCATCTCATATGAGTAATATATGGTAATATCTTATTATTAGGAATAAGATATAGATTATCTTTAGGAGAGATGGCTGAGTGGTTGATAGCTCCGGTCTTGAAAACCGGCATAGTTCTTCGAACTATCGGGGGTTCGAATCCCTCTCTCTCCAACTCCAATTATTTATTGTTATTG